AACTTTATTGCACTGGAAAAACTATCTTAGGGACCCCCCTTTTTCCTTTTAGTGAATTATCTCAGATTTAATAAATTATCTCAGAGAAAAGATTCGTTTCTTTTCTTTTATTTCTTTTAGTAATAATGTCAAAATTCTCTTTTGTTTGTAGGAACAAAGAGAAGCAAATCTATTCTATATCTGATAAGTACCAATACGCAATGGGGGGTTGACCCTATTTTATGTGAACGAATGCATACAAATTTGTTTATCATTAAAAAGATCCATTCGTAAGAATTGGACTTTATTTATTTTTTCTTCTTTATATATATTTATTTTTTTTATGCACTTATCGAATCTACACATAAAATAGAATTCTAATAATTAGAATAAAGGATAATATTATTAAGACAATAAATTAGACAATAAATTCTACGCTTTCACATCAAAGTGAAATAGAGTACTTTTCTTTTTTTCTTTCATTTCATGCCTATTGGTGTTCCAAAAGTCCCTTTCAGAAATCCTGGGGAGGACGATTCCATTTGGATTGACGTATAGTGCGACTTGTCAGATATATTGGGTCATATGGGATTTCCCCATTCTCTCCCCCGATCGGGATATCCTCGTTGTCGCCCAAGAAAGATTGATTAAATCATCAAAAATTTGGAGCGTGAAATCAAGTCCAATGACAATGAAATGCAATTAGATCTATGCTTTGGAGGTATCCAGATTAATATTATCAATTAGAATAATTTATGGTTGGTTTATTTGAACCAATAGAATGAAGTATCTAGGCTCCGTTTCGAAAAACTCAAAAGATTACTATTTGTATTTGTATCATATTTGATTTCTAAATACTAAATAAAAATAATTCAAAACTGCTAATCATACTCAATCGAATAATATGATGTATAGGGCAAATATTTGCTATTTGCCGAAAGCTGTGAAATGAATTCAAAAAAAAGAAGCTGTAGCAAAAAGATGCGGTATTAGGGACATTTGCCCTATATGTGCAAATGAAAATCGGGCAGATTTTTACTCGGAGTAGAGCACAAACCTAAAAGAATTGAAAAAGCCCATTCAGGAACAAGAAAATGCCATCGTGATTTGAATTGACTCTCGATGAAAGAATACATCAATGAGAAGTTAGTTTGATAAGTTTAATGAATTTTTTTATATTTTTAGATAAACGGGTCAAAACTCATCTTTCTTGAAAAATGGAAGAAAGGCCCCTTCGTTAAAAGAAAAGTTAGAAAGTATTCAACTTACTATCAAAAGGAGAGGGCTGGAATCTACACATTGATTCTTTTTTCATGATTTTTGTTGAACCGTATGCATCAAAAGGTGCATGTACGGTTTCTACAGGATAGAATTTTATCCTAATCAACCGACTTTATCGCGAAAGATTACTTTTTTTAGGTCAAGATGTTGATAGCGAGATCTCGAATCAACTTATTGGTCTTATGGTATATCTCAGTATAGAGAGTGAGACCAAAGATTTATATTTGTTTATAAACTCTCCTGGCGGATGGGTAATACCCGGAATAGCTATTTATGATACTATGCAATTTGTGCAGCCAGATGTACAGACAGTATGCATGGGCTTAGCCGCTTCAATGGGATCTTTTATTCTGGTTGGAGGAAAAATTACCAAACGTCTAGCATTCCCTCACGCTTGGCGCCAATGAGTTTTTATTTGAAAGGAAAAAGAAAACTATGCCTTCGCCATATGAAATATGAATATTAAGTAATAATAGCATGGCATTTCGAATTCGATATAAGAAAATTTTTTTATTCTTTTTTTTTTAACATTCGATTATGTATCGAAAGAGTAGTATGAGATATAAGGGCCTTTCCGATTTTATCTTATCTATCGGGAAGTCCATTTCAGTGTCACAAACTTGTTTGTTTTCACACTCGAGGGATCTTGACATCCTTTATGTTAGGAAAGAGTACGAAAAAAAAAAAAGAAACTTTGGGATTGCTAAATCACCGATGAAATAAAGCAACGGAACCGCCATAGTATTTTTGTTTTTTAACTCCTCCCAGGGAAGGAAGGGCGGTTATTGGATCATTTACCGATCTAGGCCTGATAAATTCTATATTTTTATTTTTCGTCGATGAAAGGTAAAAGTGAATTCTATTGTGGAGCCGTATGCAATGCGCAAACAATGCCTGTACGGTTATTCAATTCTATCTTTTTTTTTTCTTATTATTCTTTATCTTTTTTTGTTGACTTATCATGCGAGATAGAGTAAACCATTTATTATCTTATATTATCAGGGTAATGATCCATCAACCTATTGCTGGTTTTTATGAGGCACAAATAGGAGAATTTGTTCTGGAAGCAGAAGAACTGCTGAAACTTCGCGAAATCCTAACAAAGGTTTATGCACAAAGAACCGGCAAACCCTTATGGGTTGTATCCGAAGACATGGAAAGAGATGTTTTTATGTCAGCAACAGAAGCCCAAGCTCATGGAATTGTTGATCTTGTAGCAGCTGCATAAAAAATAGCAGGAATTTTAGATTGGAGATTTGATTTTTTTAGTTTCTTACCGGGATTTTTTTAGTTTCTTACCGGGATTTAATATTCTATTATTTTAATATTCTATTAATATAGAAAGAATTCATAATTAGAAGGAATTCATAATCAGCCGGTTAGGATCGATCTAAACCAGCCCATTATGCATACAATTTACCATGCCAACAATTAAACAACTTATTAGAAACACAAGAAAGCCAATCAGAAATGTTACCAAATCCCCCGCCCTTGGGGGCTGTCCTCAGCGTCGAGGAACATGTACTAGGGTGTATGTGCGACTCGTTCAGACCCTGAGCTGGAACAAAAGAAAGGAAAAAATTTTCCACTATCTGTAATCAGTTAGGATAGAATAGAGGAACCCCCTTCACTATCTAAAAAAAAGATCTATCATATCCTTCTATTGTGTATCAAATTTATGGTTTCCATTGGTGCAAATCCAATCACACCTCAATCTTCAATTTCAAATGAGAAAGAATTCCCCATTTAGTAGCAAATGGTTATCCGTTAGCGGGGGAAATCCTATTTCAATTAAAAATTAGGAAGCCGAAAAATTATGCTCCTTATTCTTGTAAGAACGGACTAACAGGGTCAGCCAATCGGCTAATCTTCATAATTAAATACCGTTACTGTATAAATAGATCTTGTTGTGAAAGACCTATTACTGGATAATTCATAGGTAGAGCCTAAGAGTATGAACTGTACAAGTTAACAATAGCATTGATTAAATAAAAGAAAAGAGGGGGCTCCGGTGTATAGAAAAGGCCTCACCGTTTAAGAAGTAACTATAGAAACGACGGAACCCACAATTTCTTTATCCATTTCTATTTACTACTCCTTTTTATTTACTATGTTTTTGTTTGATACCTAGTATCAATACAATTTCTTATTTCGAGGCGAAATACCTAGAAAAAAAGAAAAAATCGTGGTGGGGAAGGTTATAGTAGCAAAAGCCGTTGGAATTCTTATTTTATACATTGGAAGAATCCGTTTTGTTATTATAGAAAAGGGGAAAAAGAATAACTGAAAGTGAAAGAAAGTAAATTAATTAGTTATTCATCAAAGTTGTGTTTATTCAATGACCAGAATTCGACGAGGATATATAGCTCGTAGGCGTAGAACAAAAATTCGTTTATTCGCATCAAGCTTTCGTGGGGCTCATTCAAGACTTACTCGAACTATTATTCAACAAAAAAGAAAAGCTTTGGTTTCGTCCCATCGGGATAGAAATAGGCAAAAAAGAAATTTTCGTCGTTTGTGGGTCACTCGGATAAATGCAGCAATTCGCGAGAAAGCGGTATTCTATAGTTATAGCAGGTTCATAAACAATCTGTACAAGAAACGATTGTTTCTTAGTCGTAAAATACTTGCACAAATAGCTATATTAAATAGGAATTGTCTTTATATGATTTCCAATGACATCATAAAATAAGGAGATTGAAAGGAATCCATCAGAATGTTTTACACGGAATTCCTTGGCTTGGAAAATGAATTGCGGGAAGGTGGAATAGAAATTAATACGATAAATAAAATAGTATCATAATATGATCAAGTAATCAAACTGAGAAAGACCATTCAATAAAAAAAAGATTTTTTGTTTTTCCCAATTTGTTTTTTGTCTTATAACACTACAATCCAATCTGAATTTTCGGATTTTTTGAACAAAACATCAATCTACCTTTGAGTTCGAATTAGAATTTTGTTTCAATTGAAGAATCAATCTATTTTTTTATCTATTTTTTTCTGGTTCGAAGACTTGTAGTTTTAGGAACTAACTCTCCTTTTTCAAATTGTTTTTCATTATTAAGAAAAGGTAACAAAGATAAAATACGAGCTTGTTTTATAGCAATAGTAATTAATCGTTGTTGTTTTAAAGTCAATCTATTCACCCGTCTAGATAATATTTTTCCTTGTTCACTAATAAATCGACTAATTAAACTCATGTTTCTATAATCAATTCGATCCCCCGATTGGATCGGGGGCAAAGGCCTACGAAAAGATCGCTTGGGCTTAAGAAAAAGTCGCTTGGATTTATCCATGGTTTTTTTATTCCTTAGTTCGAAAATCCTATTTCGTTCGATCAGATCAAAAAAGATAATGATTTAAAAGTTAGAAATAGGATTTTTCTTTTTTTATTTTATATTCCATATTCTAAATTACATATTGTAATTTCTATTAATAGAAATTAATAGAAATTATAGTATTTTACTATTTTATTTATTGTAGTTATAGTATATTAATTGAAATATTCTAATATTTGTATTTGAATTTCTCATTTACATATTTACATATTTACATATATATTAATTATATTAATATGTTATTGTTCATCTTCCTTATACTTATAAAGGTGACACGCAGGTGATCGGTTCCATCTATTTCTTTATCTCCCCGTGAACCGTATGTTTGTAACAATAGGGGCAGAATTTTTTCAATTCCAATCGACTAGGCGTATTGTGTCGGTTCTTTTGAGTAATATATCTGGAAACGCCTGTTGATTTTTTATTAACACTGTTTCGAATACAACGGGTACATTCCAAAAGAACCCTTACTCGGACATCTTTACCCTTGGCCATGAGCCTCCTTTGGTTTTTTTATTCACTCAACTCTTCTATTTTTTGATCTGATGATCTGAAGCGAAAAAGAAAGAAAGGAAAAAATGGAAGATTTCGTTGCAACCAAACCAATAAAAATAAGTAATACAACAATTTGAAACTATATTTAGATTTGGGGTTTAGATTAGAATTGCAATGTTTCAATACAGTATTTCATTTAAGCATCTTGTATGATACTGCCGCGCGAACCACATTTCCGCTTCTGTTCTCTTAATTTAATATTTTTTTGAATAATTGAAATTAAATTAAGAGAAGCTGAAGCCTGGGTCCAAGTTCCGCGTTTCACTGAGATTAAATCTATTTTTATTCTTTCTCTTTTAAAACTTATTTTAGAACTTATTCGAATTTGAACTTTTTCTAATTAAAAAAAAAGGAGGGGGATAGTAGTCACAGATATTGAATTGTATCTCTAATCTTCTTCACCTCCCCGGCATTAATAACTAGAATGAAAAAAAGGGGAATGTTAACGCATCTGGGAACAAACGATTGATCTCTATCAATAGACCCGCTAAAGACCCGAACCATAGAGTACTTAGTACTGGTGCCACAGATAAATATGTTTTTAGATCTCGCATTTCAAACCCTCCTTCTCTATTGGAATAAATAATGTTTGTTGGAATACATGATGGTGGTATTACATATATGATCAGATGTATATGTAGTTAATTAAAGGCCACTTCGATTTGTTTTGTACGGTACGTAGAATCCCTAATTCAAATTGAAATGTACAACAATTTGATAGATAAGATTTTCCCTTTCTTAAAAAACATCTTTTTCCGACCGAACAGTCACGGCATTCACGAAATTTACAGTGCGTTTCATATATATATTTTTCTATATTTTTCATATGTATATACGTTTATTATTATTATATGATATGAAACCAAAAAAAAAGAAGAAATGGAAAAATTCGTTGTGTATATCAATGGATAAAATGAAATAAGTATGTGGAAAACAAAAGAGGGATTCTCTACAATGACATTGTAGACCAATTGAAAGGGATGTAGCGCAGCTTGGTAGCGCGTTTGTTTTGGGTACAAAATGTCACGGGTTCAAATCCTGTCATCCCTACCTATTACTTCACCGTTGAGCAATAACGAGGAATTAATTGAGAGCAATTCAAATTGGACATATCTAATCTTTAATTTATATCATATAGAATATGATAGGAGAGGCATTCAAGATGCATTGGAGTTCAAAAAAAGAATCTTTTTCCTTACCATCTTAATTTTTTTTTGTGATAAGTGATAAGAAGGCGCTCTTAGTTCAGTTCGGTAGAACGTGGGTCTCCAAAACCCAATGTCGTAGGTTCAAATCCTACAGAGCGTGAGTCTGTTCTTGTTTTGTTAGGTCGAAAATCCAAATTATATGAAAAATTTGGAACAGCGCAATCTGAATTTGACCTCCTGCAATAGGAGGTCAAAAAAACAGGGTGTTAATTAATCAAAAGTCCAACTGATCACCACGTCTGTATTGTAAATAGGCAGTTACAAATAATCCAGCCAAAGTAATAGGAATTAGACCTAAAACAATTCCAAATAAAAAAACTTCAATCATTTCAATTTGTTTGAAAAAGGAAAAAGAGAGGTAATATCTATCCTTAAATATTAATCCATATTACCCACAAATCTCAATAACCAAGAATTGAAAATCGACGCGGTAAGGAACTAAAAAATAGATGAAATACTGCAAAAAAATTTTCTTTTTATTTTTTTTTATGAATTGCCCATTCAATTAATTTCAAATAAGTCGTATCTTGCTCAGACCAATAAACAGAACGGAGGTTATAGTTAAAGCCGCTAGTAGAAAACCAAAATAACTAGTTATAGTAGGCATGAAGGAGCTAAATAAACTTTATTTTTTTTTATACATATGTTTGTAAAGCACTTACCTAAATTCCATTTTTTGAAAGATATGAGGATAAGCAAAAATATCAATTGAAAAAGAAAGAATAAGTTCAATCGAAAATTTTTAATTTAACTTATCAGTCATTTATCAATCATTATATATTATAGACGGCACTAACAAAAATAACGTGATATAATATAGATATAGGTAGAAAAAAAATCAATTCATCATATATGACATCTACGTACCCTACCGCGATTCTGAATCAAGAGATTCGTTGGACAATTCTTGATAAAAAAAACGAAAAAAAAAAAAAGATTAATAATCAGAATCGTGTTGTATAACTTCATTCAAAAAACTTTCTTTGAATTACTAGAGAAGTCACTACGAAATCAAATTAGAAAATTGTTTTGATTTTGATTTCTTCTTTTAGTTTTTTTATTTTTATTTGTCTCGAATCCTTTTTTTTTAACTTTTTAACGAAGAGTGGACTTGTATTACTATCTTTGACTTCTTT